AACTTCGATTGAACTTCGTTTGATTAAGTCGAATTTATTTAAAAACCTCCGCCTTCTTTAAAATATCATATACAGTTTCTGTAGGTTGAGCACCTTTTTTAAGAAAATCTAGAATAGCAGGAACATTTAAATATGTTTGATTTTTTATCGGATCATAAAAACCCACTTTCTGCAAATCTCTTCCCTCTCTTCGGGATCGAACATCAATTGCAACGATTCGATAGACGGCTCATTGGGATAGATTAGATCAACAATACCCCCCCTGGAAACGTATAAGAGGTTTTTTCCTCGTACGGCTCGAGAAAAATGATTCAAAATTAGGTATATATAAATTCTATTAGAATGACCAATCAAATAAAATAAGTCCATAAAATCATCAAATGAATTAGACTAAGAATTAAGTCCTTTTCATTTCGTTATTTCCCCCAAAAAATCATTTGTATACTCATAACTCAAGTTGAATAATTCTGAAATAGCTCAAAAAAAATCCTTTGGCATTTCATTTATTGAGCAGTCTCAAATACCCTTTTGTCTCATTTAGAATCGATTTATTTGAATTTGATATTCGGATCCAAATCCAATTGTTGCGACAATTAACAATTAAAAGGGTATTTCCTTGTTCCGGAAATCTTTATCTTTTTTTTTTTGAATCATTGGGTTTAGACATTACTTCGTTGATTTTTAATCCTTTCAAAAATGGCAGCAACATGCCTTTTTTGTTTGTTATTTTTTTCTATAAAAGAATAGAATTATCCGAACGACGGATTCCCCACGATCTAGATAATTTATATTCTATCGAAAAGGTTTTATCAATTCCAACAAAAGATTTTCCTTTGGGAGTTAAAACTTGTTTTATTTGGATCCCCCTTTCAATTTCTCTGTCAAAGATATACTTACGAAGTTGTTCCAACTTATTAATTGACACTAACCCTAGACCCTTCTCCCTTGAGAAATAGCTCAATACTTTATTACTCGAGCTCCATCATGTACTATTTCCATTACACCCCAACAAAAAATGAAATGCGGGTTCGAGTGGAACAGAACAAAAGATGTCGAGTCAAGAGCATCCTTTATTATAGAATGATGGATATAAGAATCCACAACGGATCATGTCCTTCAAGTCGCACGTTGCTTTCTACCACATCGTTTTAAACGAAGTTTTACCATAACATTCCTCAAATTTGTAACCGGTATGCGGTTGATTCAATTATGGAATAATGAATAGTCATTGGTTGAGTTAGGACAATCAATACAAGGATATGGAATATATCTTAAATTATTATTAGTTTCGTAATGTTAATTTTTTTACAATTACAATAAAAGCGAGATTCCTAAGAAAAAAATCCATGTTTCTTTTTGAACTCACTCATTAATTTTTATTTAATAATAGATTAGATTGTAAGAATCCAATTTCTTTTCCGGGATGAATAAAAAAATAACTAACTTCCTTCTATATTTTATATGAATATAGAGGGGATGCATATATGATTGATTAAAGATACACCTTTTTTGGAATTTGAATTCCTGTAATCTATAACCCCATCTTGTCTAAATCTCAAACAAATTCAGTTGAATCTGTGTGTTATTCGGTCACTTACCCTCCTTTTTTTAATGAAATGTGAAAAAAAAAAATATTTACTTTGCTTAAAATCATTAGTTTAGTCGGAAGTATAAAATTCGATCCAATATGAAACTTTAAAAACAGAAAAATGCAATCTTAAATTACATATGTTCTGGGACGGAAGGATTCGAACCTCCGAATAGCGGGACCAAAACCCGATGCCTTACCACTTGGCCACGCCCCACCTAGATTTCTATTTGACACTAATAAACACTAATATTGTTATTCATTGTTCGTCAATTTCATCCCAACTATTAAAAAAAAAAATTCGATTTGGTTATTAGTATTTTGACACGTGTAGATATAGAATTCAAATCAATTTATTGATCATTACATAGAATTCGATTAAGATATTGTATGAAAGTAGAATCTCTTCTATTCTCTATTGAGAATAGAAGGTTTTTTGATTGAGTAAGTAAGATCAAAAAAAAGAAGCATTTTTTTCTTCATTTGTTCTTTCTATCAATAACTCAATCAAAATGCAATAAAAATAAAATGTCTGTTATGCTTAATATCTTTAGTTTGATCTGTCTTAATTCTGCCCTTTATTCGAGTAGTTTTTTCGTCGCCAAATTACCGGAAGCCTACGCTTTTTTGAGTCCAATCGTAGATTTTATGCCAGTCATACCTTTATTCTTTTTTCTCTTAGCCTTTGTTTGGCAAGCTGCTGTAAGTTTTCGATGAAATCTTTCATCTTGTCCTAGAAAAATGAATGATTTTTTCGAGAAAAATGATTCTAATACTAAATAATTGATAAAATCAGACAAGACTTAGAGTCTAAATCTTTGATTCAAAGATTCCAATTTTTGAATAGACACAATCCCTGTCACCTCGTTTTCTGATTAGAACTTTTTTTCGTAACTGAAAAACCTTATTTGGATCCTCCATAATATCAACAAATGGGTATAATAAAATTATTGATAAATAAGGTAACAATGGAAAAAATAAGAATAACTTTATTTTTTATTTTTAGTAGAATTAAATAAATTCTTTTCGATTTTGAAAAACTTTATTTGGTTTTAGACGTCAAATCAAATTCAAATTATAGTAAATTATAGGATATGTGGTATAAAAATAGAGAATCTATTCTCTTTTTTCCAAAAAAAAAAATGATCTTGGAGATTGTGTAATGCTTACTCTCAAACTCTTTGTTTACACAGTAGTAATATTCTTTGTTTCTCTCTTCATTTTCGGATTCCTATCTAATGATCCAGGACGTAATCCTGGACGCGAAGAATAAAAAGGGGTTTTTGGTTTTTTTCATCTACTTTTTATTCTAATTATATATAGAATTATAGAATATAGAAGAAATCGATTTTCTAATTTTAACTAATTAGAATTCTATTCTAGATTTGTAATTATATTTCGATTTAATTATATTTTGAAAAAAAAAATCAAAAAGATTTAATAATTCAAAAAAAAAAATCAAATAAAAAAGAAAATATTAAGATTCAGCTATCAATGGAAACGGAAAGAGAGGGATTCGAACCCTCGGTACGAATAATTCGTACAACGGATTAGCAATCCGACGCTTTCGTCCACTCAGCCATCTCTCCCCATTGAAAATAAAATAGGAATAGAAATAATTTAGAAAAATTTTTAAATTGAAAATTATATAAAATAAAAAATATGTAATAAACTCGAATTAATTAAACTAAAATAAGAAATTAAATAAAAAAATTAAAAAGATAATCTATATAACAATAATATTAATATATATATACAAAAAATACAAGTTATATTGTGTAATACAACATTAAATACAAATTAGATTGGAAATTCCAATCAGTCAGATAAAGATTCGAAGGATTCAATAAAAGATTCAATTTCTAATCTAATATATATATATTATTTTAAATTTTTTTAATATAATATATAATAAATTACTATATAATTTAATAATTATTAATATAGAATAAAAAAAGACCAAATATTAATAGAATATTAAAATATAGAAAGAAAAAAAAAAATGCTTTGTCGCCCGAAAGGGCCCTTTTTTTATTCCCACGGCCTGGCCTGATCAGTACCTCGCCAGGCCTTTTATGAATTCATAGAATAAAAAAACAAATGATTTTGATAATGATAGAAAAAATGCTTGTTATTGAAACAAAAGCACAATAATAAAAAGGACTGCTTCTATTCTTTATTCTTTAGGTATAGAACCAACATACTATTTCTTATTATCTTTTCTTCCCCATTTATTCTATCTATTCTTTCCCATTTATTCTATCTATTCTTCCATTTTTTCAGCATAAAATTTATTTTATGTTCTAATTTTCGTAGTTTTCTTGAACCGTACCTATATGAGAATTCCTTCAAGACAAAAATAAGACTTTTTATTAGTTATTTTTTATTAGTTATTTAATTATCTTTTCATAATCTCATTACATTAAATCTTCCTACAAAAAACGTCAATACTCTAAATTTCATGATTCTTTTATAATCCTGTCTTGATTATCTCCAAATTCGGTGTTCGACAAAAGTTTCATTTCGATACAATAATCCAACTGTAGCGGGTATAGTTTAGTGGTAAAAGTGTGATTCGTTCTATTAACCCTTTAATAGTTAAGGGGTCTATCGGTTTGATTACTATTCCGATCAAAAACTTTATTTCTTAAAAGGAATTAATCCTTTCCCTCTCAATGAAAAATTGGAGGAAAATTATACATTCTCGTGATTTGTATCCAAAACTCAATTAAAAGTGGAAATTTTGGATTATGAAATTTATGAAACATAATTTTTTTTTAATTGGATCAATAGTTCCAATTGAATGAGTATAAGTAATAGATCCATGGATGAAGATAGAAAAAAGGGTTTCTAATCGTAACTAAATCTTCTATTTTTTATATAGAGAGAAGCAAAATAGCTATTAAATGATGACTTTAGTTTACTAGAGGCTTCAATCAACATATTTCTTTTTGTTTGTTTTAGCTCGGTGGAAACAAAATACTTTTCCTTAGGATTCTCTCAAATAGAAATAGAGAACGAAATAACTAGAAAAATTGTTAGAATCACCTTTTCTAGAGGGATCATCTAAAAAGTAAGTTGTTTTGAATTGAATGCATTCATACAAAAAACTGACATAGATGGTATGGGTGAAATTGTCTTTTGTAATTTTGTTCCCACTTTCGATTAGGATCTGGGAATTTTGACTTTTTCCATAAAGGAGCCGAATGAAACCAAAGTTTCATGTTCGGTTTTGAATTAGAGACGTTAAAAGAAAGAAAGCAACGTCGACTATAACCCCTAGCCTTCCAAGCTAACGATGCGGGTTCGATTCCCGCTACCCGCTCTATTCTGTATTAATTAATGCATTATTGAGTTGAATACGCAATTCAAAAAAATGTTCTCATCTCACATCACATAGAATCTGATTGTT